TAATGGTAGTGTTTACATTTTCTCTTTCGCTTGTAGTATGGGGAAGGAGTGGGCTTTAGAGCTAGGAATATTACTAATTTAGTGCTTTACTGAAAAATCTATTTGTATCAATTGTAATCGTTCTGCGCGAAAGCTTAAAAAAACTTGACTGACTTTAGTTTATCTATATTTAGATATTATTTTTTAGATATATTACTAGTATTATATTTCTAATTAATCCTATATTAATTAATTAAATAGTTTTCTTTTATTATTATTTCATATTATAGATATTATCTAATATTATCCTAATATTCTTAGATTTCTATAATTATCTAATATATGATATGTATATTATATGGTATTTATATGGTATATAGTATATCCCCGTACTGTTCTTCCTACATTAATTCTTTCGATGGGCCCCCGGATGCATATTCATAAGCATAATAAAAGATATAAAAAAGAAGGAATTCAAGCAGTTGGGCTTGCAATTCTTTTGGATTGATCGAAAAGCATACAAATGGGTGTAAAGAAAAAATAGAAAATTCGAGTGCTATTTCATTTTGATGTACGTCTAATATAGATTATTACTTAGATATAGATATCTATCGTCAATCGATCTATATAAGAGAAAGCTTCTTTCTGTATACAATACAACTTTATTTTTTATGTACTAAGAATATGAATGAATATGAAATATTCTACAATACTCAATTGTATAGTGTGGTAGAAAGAGCTATATATAGCTCTTTCTACCACACTATCTAAGATACTTCTGATTCTACATTTCATTTAAGACTTAACTAGAGTTTTAAACCCTTTCATTCCTTCAATCATTGATAAAAATGAATAATTCAAGTTTCATTCAAATTAATCATTTTGGCTGACTGTTTTTACGTATATGATAAGTAAAAAGGCAGTAGGAACTAAAATGAACAGCGCAGTAGCAATAAGCGCAAGAATATTGACTTCCATAATCTCTTTGTTTTCTTCTTTCACAATAATTCGGGATCTAATCCCATAGAGATGATAAAGTGGATTCCTATCAATTCAAAGGTATGAATTGCATCTTGATGATACTAACAATATTATGAATAACAATATCAAATCGATTTATCGTCGCGAATTGAATAGTCTAACATAGTATAACATAGGAAGATCTTTTATCTATACTCAATCTAAATGAAATAGAAAGAACAATAGGATTCTTACTTACGGTTCTTTATGAAACAATTTCACGAATCTACTCATAAAAAGTTCCTATATTTCTTATTCAATAGAATTCTATTGAAATAGAAAGAATTGGAAAAAAAAAGAATATAAAAATAATAAAAAATAAAAATATAAAAATAAAATATTTAAAAATAAGATTAAAATATATAAATAGTAAATAGAAAGAAGAGCCTTTCAACCATTCTGATTAAATTTATGAGCAGCACTAAGAGCCTCTAGTGAGTCTGAATACAAAGTATCTTCAGTTCTTTCCACCCACAATTATTAAATGAATTTACCATCAGCCTATCCAATCTAATTTCATCGCAGACAGAGTTAGTAGACACTACCTCAATATTAAGAAAGTTATAGTGTAGGAGTCTTTATAATCTTTTTTAGAATCCTTTCTTCAACCTTAGTAGCCAAAATGGAGTGTCTCTTAGGAACCTTTGGATACCAAGATTTCCGACTTCTTACTTTCATAGTTCTGATGCCCAGAATGAATTCTCACTATTATCTTTTATTTGATTCAATTCAGAATAGCTCAAACCAATCATTAATAAGATTGGGTTGCTTCAGATTTCTTGGTACCTGTTTTAGCCACACTCAGAACCCAGATTTTGAGAAAAAAGATGACAGTCTTTTATAGGCCCTACGGGTTCTCAAAATCAAGTATCGACAGACCTAGCCCTTGCCTATGCTTTTGCGGGGCAAGAATTCGTCAAGTTCGATCAACAGGATTAAGAAATTCCAAGTATTTTTTTTGTTGATCAGGCGACACCCAGATTCGAACTGGGGATAAAGGATTTGCAGTCCCCCGCCTTACCACTTGGCCATGCCGCCAAATCCCATCCAAAATGGATAAAGAAATAAAGAAATTCTATTAATTCTTGTATTCTATATATATTCTATATATTTAGATTTCTTTATATTTTCTATTTCTATTCCTTTCCTCATTTTGTTTTTATTTAAATTTTTTACTTTATTAATTTCTTTTCTTTTTGGATCTTGAATCCCATTGTACTTATCCTTTTCCAAAAAAGAATTCCTATTTTTTTTTTATTGGATCCTGTTTCTATCTAATCCTTTTCTTCGATTGATTTTATCTCAGAATACGCGTCGCTTAAAAACTTACCTTCTCTTTTCACTTTTCTATAGATCTATCGAATCTATAGAAAAGCGAAAAGATTCCCGGCCCCGGTCACAGACTGTAAAATGCAGGGCAATTTAGAATAATTCACTCTTTACTTCATTAACTATTTACTTATTACTCTTTTACTCTTTACTTACTTTTCTTACTTTGAAT